GAAACGAAATGGATCATTCTTTTTTTTTGATTCTTTAGTCAATTTTATTCTTTAATTAAATTTTTAAGAAATTCTATAACTATAAATAGAAGTATATTAAGTTAAGTATATATATAATATAAAGAAGTATATAACTAATATCTGTTTAATATTAAATCTTAAAGCATTCAGAATTTCTTTCTGATTCTATTTCTTTCTTATCTTTTTTCTAAATAGAATAAAAATATATTATATATAATATATAGAAATGGAAATAATAGATAAATATCAATATATTTATATCTATATTGATATTGCGTCCAATAGGATTTGAACCTATACCAAAGGTTTAGAAGACCTATGTCCTATCCATTAGACAATGGACGCTTTTCGCTTTTTTTGACTTTCCAATTGTTAAAAAAAAAAAAAGAATGTGCGAAATCTTTTTAGCAATTGTGTATTGAATTCACTTCAATACACAATTGCTATTAGACAATTCTAATAGAGAAAATTGTCTCTAATAAAACGAATTTAGAGCGGGTAGCGGGAATCGAACCCGCATCGTTAGCTTGGAAGGCTAAGGGTTTTAGTCGACGTCGATTGATCATTTTTATATTTTTAACGTCTCTAATTCAAAACCGAACATGAAACTTTGGTTTCATTCGGCTCCTTTATGATGGATGGAGAAATTCCCAAATAAAATAAGACGGGAACGAAATCAAAATTCGACCCATAACATCTATGTTAGCTTTTTTTTTCCGTCTGGGTGCTTTCACAGAAAATTTTGCTTTCTAGATGATCCTTCTAGAAGATCGATCAGGAGAACTCGAACAATCTTTCTAGTTACTTCGTTCTTTATTTCTATTTAACGGAATCCTTAGGAAAAGTATTTTGTTTCTACCGAGCTAAAACAATATAATATGTCGATGTCTTTAGTAAACCAAAGTTCTCGTTTAATAGCTATTTTGCTTCAATTTTTTCTATACCAAACAATGAATAGAATTGAAGATTTAGTTACGATTAGAAAGAAACTTTTCTAGCTTTATCCATGGATCCTCTTGTTATACTTATTGAATTGTAAATAGTCATCCAATTCAAAAATTATGTTTCGGAATTTCATAATCCAAATTTACAATTGATTAGAGTCTTTGGATACAAATTACGAGAATCTATAATCTTCCTTGAATTTTTCATTGAAAGGGAAAGGACTAAATCCTTTTAAGAAATAAAGTTTTTGATCGGAAGATGAATCAAACCGAGAGACCCTTTAACTATTAAAGGGATTAAAGGAACGAATCACACTTTTACCACTAAACTATACCCGCTACAATGCAATTATTGCATATAAATTGACCTTTTGTCGAACAAAGTAATCGGGGGTGTAATAAAAAAAATCTGAAAAAAAAAATTCGAAAATTCTAGCGTTGACGCGTAGACTTAATAAAATTAGTAAAAGCGGATTCCATTTTTTTTTCAATTTCAGATCTTTTTTGTCTAAAAATCCCTCGGATGAGTTTTTTTAACTTTAACAAAAAAAGGCCCGGCTGGGGACTGACCAGGCCAGGCTATTAAAATCAAAAAGATCTTTTACTTGTCTTTTGACGAGACAAAATAAAAAAAGATTCTCTATTTCTATTATTGTGGTTTTATTTATTTCTCTTTCGAGTTCGCGGCTTTTCTTTATCTAATCTTTATCTAAATTTTTTATGTAATGTAAATAGAATTACTGAGAAAGTTCTATAAAAAAAGTTATATAATAGTAATATATATATATATAAATAGATGATAAATATATTTATATAAATAGATGATAAATATATTTTTATAATAAAAAAGAAATTATAANNNTAAATATATTTATATAAATAGATGATAAATATATTTTTATAATAAAAAAGAAATTATATATATATAATAAAATATAGAAAATGAAAAAATATATATAATGAAAAAATATATATAATATAAAGAATAATCTATACAAAAAAAGAAAGCTTTTTAAGAATAAAGTGGAGAAGGTTCTTTTTCAAGCCTTTTTTTGTCTAATGGAACCTAATAAGTATCCCTTTTCGATTAGGAGAGATGGCTGAGTGGACTAAAGCGTTGGATTGCTAATCCATTGTACGAGTTAATCGTACCGAGGGTTCGAATCCCTCTCTTTCCTCTTTCTCCTTTTGATGATGTGTAATAGATAAAATCCTAATAAAATTCGAGCATTTCCACTAATTAAATAAAGCAATAAAAAACCTTTCTTTTTTTATTCTTCACGTCCCGGATTACGTCCTGGATCATTAGATAGGAATCCAAATATGAAGAGAGAAACAAAGAATATAACTACAGTGTATACAAAAAGTTTGAGAGTAAGCATTACACAATCTCCAAGATCTTACTTAAAAAAAAAAGAGAATAGATTCTCTATTTTTATACCAAATATCTAATTTTGATACCAATAAATCAAGTGATTTATTTTGTTCTAGAAAAAAAAAGGTTTCAGAAAGTCATTTGTAATAAGATAATAGTCGAGTCTTTCATATTCAAACAGATTTGCATACCAACATCTAGATATTTTTTTTGGTGAACTCGAATCTAATTAGGTTCTTTTCATTTAGGGAAAAGAGGAGAAAATTTAGGAAATAGAATGATCCAGATTTAGTATGGTTACCAAAAAAATGCAATGTTTGAATTGAGAGTTCGTTCATACGTCAAGATTTTTGTGATCTTTTGAATTGTTGGAAGAATAAAAATCGTGAATTTTTTTAAGACAATATTAAGAATTTCATCGAAAACTTACAGCGGCTTGCCAAACAAAGGCTAAGAGAAGAAAGAAAAGAGGTATTACGGGCATAACATCTACGATTGGATTCAAAAAGGCGTAGGCCTCCGGCAATTTAGCGACTAAAAAAGTGCTTGAAAAAAGGGCAGAATTAAAACAAATACAGATCAAATTAAATATATTAAGCATAACAAAAATTGGTGTTCTTGTGGATAATTTAATTTTGATTGAGTTATTAATATATTTTTTATATAAGGAAAAAAATAAAGAAAGATAGTCTAAAAAGACTTTGTTGAACTTACTCAATCAAAAATACTTTCATTCTCTTATGAGAATTAAAGAAATAATATTTTCATACAATATCTTAATTGAATTCTATGTAATGATCAATAAAGTAAGTTTGATTTGCTATCTACACGTGTCAAAACTCTAGCACCAATGTAATCTATATTTAATTTGGGCTTAAATTGAATTGACGAACAACCAATAGCAATATTACTCTTTTAGTAGTCTTGAATAAAAATCGAAATGGGGCGTAGCCAAGCGGTAAGGCAACGGGTTTTGGTCCCGCTATTCGGAGGTTCGAATCCTTCCGTCCCAGAGTACAGTCATTACGGAATCAATCTTCTATTGCCTTTGTACACCACCTTTCTCTTTCTGTTTAAAAATCCAATATTTTTTAAAAATAAAATATTGAAATGAAAATAAGAATAAACTTATTTTTCAGCATTTCAACCGAATTAAAAAAAATCTATTTGCTTTTTTAATTTGTGTGTGATGCGGGTAAGTAAGGTAGAACCATAGATTGTAAGAGTTTTAATAAAAAAAAAATATATATATATTTATATATATAAATATATAAATATATATTTCTAGTCAAATTTAGATTTTACATATATACAATCTAATATGGGATATGGGATTCATTTGAATTCTGACTGAACCTTTTACGCGTAAATTCACTATTCCATTCATAGAGAAAGAAAAAGTATAGATTACGATATACTGACTGAACTATGACTATTCATGATTCCATAATTGAATCAATTACACAAACTAGAGGAATGTTATGGTAAAACTTCGTTTAAAACGATGTGGTAGAAAGCAACGTGCGACTTGAATTGAAGGACATGATCTGCTGTGGATTTTTTGATCCGCCACTTTTTATATAGGAATATAGGTGCTCTTGGCTCGACATTTTGTGTTCTATTTTACTAGAGTCCTACACTTTTTTTGAATATAAAAAAGAGTACAGGATGGAGCTCGAGGAGAATAGAAAGTTTTTATTCCTTTCGCAGGAGTAAGGATCCAGGGTTAGTGCGAATCAATAAGTTGGAACAACTTCGTAAGTCTTTTTATTTTTATATTGAAAAAAAAAGCCCTTTCAAGCAATTTTACAATGGAAAAGGAAATTTTCTTAAAATTGTAAAATTCTTTGAATCAAAAGTCTATCATGCGTGAATCAAGCGTTTGTATGATTCTTTGATAGCAAGAAAAGAAATCATAAACAAAATAAGGGGCTTGTTGCTGCCCTTTTTTAATAAAACGATTCAAGATCACCGAAGTCATGTCTAAACCCAAAGATTCAAAGTAAGGATAACGAATCCTGAAACAAGGAAATCCAGTTTTCAATTGTTTGAACAACTAGATCAGAATGAAGAATCAAAATTGATTCTAAAAAATGAGACAAACAAAAAAAGGGTTAGAGACTACTCAATAAAAAAAGTACTTAAGGATTCTCTGTTGAGATATTTGAGAGTTATTTAACTTGAGTTACGAGAGTACGAATGTTACGAATGCTTTTTATGGAAAAAATATTTAGGGTTTCAATACTGGCTAATTGATTTAATGTTTTTATTAATCTATTTAATATTTGAATTTGATTTTTATACAGAGAGTTAACTTCTACTCATTGAATTTTTTTTTCTCGAGCCGTACGAGGCCAAAACCTCTTATACGTTTCTAGGGGGGGTATTATTCATATACATCTATCCCAATGAGCTGTTTATCGAATCGTTGCAATTGATGTTCGATCCCGAAGAGAAGGAAGAGATCTTCGCAAAGTGGGTTTTTATGATCCGATAACTAATCAAACTTATTTAAATCTTCCTGCTATTCTCGATTTTCTTAAAAAAGGCGCTCAACCAACAAGAACAGTTCATGATATTTCAAAGAAGGCAGGGATTTTTACGGAATTCAGTCTTAATAAAACGAAATTGAATTAATGAAATAGAAAAAAGAGGATGTGAAAGACTCGTATATAGCTTGGTATCAAATTTTATCTACTCTTTTCTTTCCTCCTCTTTCGCTTAGATCATTTTTTTTTATTTATTAGAATTTCGATTTATTATTAGTATTCCTCCTAAGGTACGAATACTAAAAAATACCCTGCTAACAACTACTATGTTTTATAATCATAAACAAATTTATGAAAATAATTTTTGATCTATATTATATAAATTCTAATTTTTGTATAAATACAAAATTTTACTGTATAGAAAAAAATACTGTATATATAATAATATATTAATTCTGAATAAAACTAATATATATATTAATATATTATTTTCTAAATATATATATTATTATATGAATAATTGATTCATTATTCATAAAAAATTAAAGGCTATAAAAAATGGGTCTAAAAAAGTATAAAAAGATTTGAGATTACCCTAACTGGCTTAGTTTTCATGCATTGTATGAACTAACAAACCAAGGGGTTAAGCTTTTTTATTTATTTTTTCTATTCTTTTCATTTTTTATTTCTTTTTTCTATTCTTTTCACTATATTAAAAATTCACAATCATATTGACAACAGTGGATGGACCAAATATAATTCTCTCATAGATAAATAGATCTATTTATCCCTGACGCACACATGACTGGATTTTTCTTTTTTTTTTTTATTCTGGTTGTATCTACATATTTGCAGTACTTTCTTTTTTTTTTGGGGGGGGTTGCTAACTCAACGGTAGAGTACTCGGCTTTTAAGTGCGACTAGCATCTTTTACACATTTGTATGAAGAAAAGGATTCGTCCAGATCTGCGGTAGAGTTTGTAAGACCACGACTGATCCTGAAAGGAATGAATGGAAAAAATAGCATGTCGTATCAAGGGAGAATTCAGATAACATTTTTTTTGCTTTCCTGATCGGTACAACCTTGTTTTCGATGTCGAAAAAAAAAAAAAGGAATTCCAATTTGGGTCGAGTGAATAAATATAAATGGATGGATAAAAAAACCAGTTTTCCTGATTCCAGGAAAAAAAAAAGAAACGAGCTTCCATTCGTAATTTGAAAAATTACCCGATCTAATTAAATGTTAAAAATAGATTAGTGCCTAATACGGGTATGGGAAGGAATTTTTTTCTTGCATGTTATTATCAATTTTTTCATAAGTCCTAATTATTTTTTTCCCTAGTCCCTTTGGGTTAGGTTGGAGATGGATGTGTAAAAGAAGCAGTATATTGATAAAAAAATATATATATTTCCAAAATCAAAAGAGCGATTAGGTTAAAAAATAAAGGATTTCTAATCATCTTGTTTTGTTATTCTATAATATAACGAACAGAAACCTATTAAAGATAGAGAATCCGGTTAGCAGTCTACCTGTTTATGAGGTATCTATTGCTTTCGTAGTCTAATACCTTATTTTGACTGTATCGCACTATGTGTCATTTCAGAACTCAAGAAAATAAAGACTTTACCTTCAGTTCAAATTGAATTTCAATCCAAATGGAGAAATTTCAAGGATATTTAGAGTTCGATGGGGCTCGGCAACAGAGTTTTCTATATCCACTTTTTTTTCGGGAGTATATTTATGTACTTGCTTATGATCATGGTTTAAATAGATTAAATAGAAATCGCTCTGTTTTCTTGGAAAATGCGGATTATGACAAAAAATATAGTTCACTAATTGTGAAACGCTTAATTTTGCGAATGTATGAACAGAATCGTTTGATTATTCCCACTAAAGATTTTAACCAAAATCACTTTTTGGGGCATACAAGTCTTTTCTATTATCAAATGATATCGGTTTTATTTGCAGTGATTGTAGAAATTCCATTTTCCCTAAGATTAGGATCCTCTTTCGAAGGAAAACCATTAAAAAAATCTTATAATTTACAATCAATTCATTCAATATTTCCCTTTTTAGAAGACAAATTCTCACATTTTAATTATGTGTTAGATGTACTAATACCTTACCCCATCCATCTAGAAATCTTGGTTCAAACCCTACGTTACCGGGTAAAAGATGCCTCTTCTTTGCATTTTTTTCGGTTCTGTCTATACGAGTATTGCAATTGGAAGAATTTTTATATTAAAAAAAAATCAATTGTGAATCCAAGATTTTTCTTGTTCTTATATAATTCTCATTTATGTGAATACGAATCCATCTTTTTTTTTCTACGCAAGCGGTCTTCGCATTTACGATCGACATCTTATGAAGTCCTTTTTGAACGAATTTTATTCTATGGAAAAATACAACATTTTTTAAAAGTCTTTGTTAATAATTTTCCGGCGATCCTAGGGTTGCTCAAGGATCCTTTCATACATTATGTTAGATATCACGGAAGATGCATTCTGGCAACAAAGGATACGCCGCTTCTGATGAATAAATGGAAATATTATTTTGTTAATTTGTGGCAATGTTATTTTTCCGTATGGTTTCAATCGCAAAAGGTCAATATAAATCAATTATCTAAAGATAATTTAGAGTTTCTGGGTTATCTGTCAAGTTTGCGATTAA